TATGAAATCCTATTTTCTTGCAAGACCCGTTCGGATAAGGGCAAACTCCAGAGATTGCTTCGAAGTAAGATCCTTGCGTTGACCCTTTCCTGAACCAGAACCGGGGGGGGGTGAGAGGAAAAGGGGATCAAAATTTCCCATCAATAAAGTGAGGGCTTTCCGGGCCTTACCCCTTTCAAAACCACCCTCACTCCCCCTTTTTCAATAAGCCCCGCTCCCTAAGCTAAGGGGCCCCTCTCTGATAAGGAAGGAAACGAAAGAATCTCAATTTGACGACAAATCCGGTCCGATGGCTGTTCTCCACTAACCACAAGGATATAGGGACTCTCTATTTCATCTTCGGTGCCATTGCTGGAGTGATGGGCACATGCTTCTCAGTACTGATTCGTATGGAATTAGCACGACCCGGCGATCAAATTCTTGGTGGGAATCATCAACTTTATAATGTTTTAATAACGGCTCACGCTTCTTTAATGATCTTTTTTATGGTGATGCCGGCGATGATAGGTGGATCTGGTAATTGGTCTGTTCCGATTCTGATAGGTGCACCTGACATGGCATTTCCACGATCAAATAATATTTCATTCTGGTTGTTGCCACCAAGTCTCTTGCTCCTATTAAGCCCGGCCTTAGTAGAAGTGGGTAGCGGCACTGGGTGGACGGTCTATCCGCCCTTAAGTGGTATTACCAGCCATTCTGGAGGAGCAGTTGATTCAGCAATTTCTAGTCCTCATCTATCTGGTGTTTCATCCATTTTAGGTTCTATCAATTTTATAACAACTATCTCCAACATGCGTGGACCTGGAATGACTATGCATAGATCACCCCTATTTGTGTGGTCCGTTCCAGTGACAGCATTCCCACTTTTATTATCACTTCCGGTACTGGCAGGGGCAATTACCATGTTATTAACCGATCGAAACTTTAATACAACCTTTTCTGATCCCGCTGGAGGGGGAGACCCCATATTATACCAGCATCTCTTTCGGTTCTTCGGTCATCCAGAGGTGTATATTCCCATTCTGCCTGGATTCGGTATCATAAGTCATATCGTATCGACTTTTTCGGGAAAACCGGTCTTCGGGTATCTAGGCATGGTTTATGCCATGATCAGTACAGGTGTTCTTGGATCTCTTGTTCGGGCTCATCATATGTTTACTGTGGGCTCAGACGTTGATACGCGTGCCTACTTCACCGCAGCTACCATGATCATAGCTGTCCCCACTGGAATCAAAATCTTTAGTTGGATCGCTACCATGTGGGGAGGTTCGATACAATACAAAACACCCATGTTATTTGCTGTAGGGTCCATCTTTTTGTTCACCATAGGAGGACTCACTGGAATAGTCCCGGCAAATTCTGGGCTAGACATTGCTCTACATGATACTTATTATGCGGTTGCACATTTCCATTATGTACTTTCTATGGGAGCCGTTCTTGCTTTATTTGCAGGATTTCACTATTGGGTGGGTAAAATCTTTGGTCGGACATACCCTGAAACTTTAGGTCAAATCCATTTTTGGATCACTTCTTTCGGGGTTAATCCGACCCTCTTTCCCATGCATTTCTTAGGGCTTTCGGGTATGCCACGTCGCATTCCAGATTATCCAGATGCTTACGCCGGATGGAATGCCCTTAGCAGTTCTGGCCCTTATATATCCGTAGTTGGGATTCGTCGTTTCTTCGTGGTCGTAACAATCACTTCAAGCAGTGGAAACAACAAAAGATGTGCTCCAAGTCCTTGGGCTCTTGAAGAGAATCCAACCACACTGGAATGGATGGTACAAAGCCCTCCAGCTTTTCATACTTTTGGAGAACTTCCAGCTATCAAGGAGACGAAAAGCTATGTGAAGTAAAAGAAGAAAAGGTCGCCGACTGCTACTAAGAACCTAACAGAACTTTTTAAAATGTGGGTTCTAAAACCACTTGTGTAGGTCGAGGTTGATAATTGGGGGGCCGCGCCTTAGCCTCGCTATGAGAACTGACGCTTTCTAACGCCGCTCCATGAAGAGCTCCACACCGACGCGACTACTCATTCTTAGGCGGACCAACCTGGTCGCGGATGAAGGCAGAGCTGGCGGCATTTAAGTGTTAGGCAGTGGCAGCCACCAGCAGGCGTTATTAAACCCTACCGCATCGTATTCGAGATGGGCTTGAAAAAGGACCCGCGATCAGCCTTTTGCACCAAGCTAAGGAATGAAAAACTCGGCTTGGATCAAGGATGGGCTCTTGGTCACAAAAGGGAATCTACTTTTTTTTTCTTCCAAAACCTTTCTTTTTTCGGTATGCCGCTCCGCGAGCAAGGAGCGCCGCGAGCAGAGCGAGAGAACGAAGCGGGCTGTGGTGATGTCAGAATTTGCACCTATTTGTATATATTTAGTGATCAGTCCGCTAGTTTCTTTGATCCCACTCGGTGTTCCTTTTCCATTTGCTTCCAATAGTTCGACCTATCCAGAAAAATTGTCGGCCCACGAATGTGGTTCCGATCCTTCCGGTGATGCCAGAAGTCGTTTCGATATACGATTTTATCTGGTTTCTATTTTATTTATTATCCCTGATCCGGAAGTCACCTTTTCCTTTCCTTGGGCAGTACCTCCCAACAAGATTGATCCGTTTGGATCTTGGTCCATGATGGCCTTTTTATTGATTTTGACGATTGGATCTCTCTATGAATGGAAAAGGGGTGCTTCGGATCGGGAGTAACCACTAGTGATAGGGCAAAAAAAGGGGGGAAAGACAAAGGAAAGAGCAGAGCGATGCCTACATTAAATCAATTGATTCGTCATGGTAGAGAAGAAAAACGGCGCACGGACCGTACTCGAGCTTCGGATCAATGTCCCCAGAAGCAAGGAGTACGCCCGCGTGTTCCAACGAGAACACCGAAAAAACCTAATTCAGCTCCACGTAAGATAGCCAAAGTACGGTTGAGCAATCGACATGATATATTTGCTCACATTCCGGGCGAAGGTCATAATTCGCAGGAACATCCTATGGTGTTAATAAGAGGAGGTAGAGTGAAAGATTCGCCAGGTGTGAAATCCCATTGTATTCGAGGAGTCAAGGATTTGCTGGGAATTCCGGATCGAAGAAGAGGCAGATCTAAATATGGTGCGGAAAAACCCAAATCGATATGAATGGAAGATGCCTCTGGAACTTGTTTTTCTCGGTCAGTCTTTGATACAGTACGTTAAACTGAAAACCAACCCAATCTCGAAAAAGAAAGAAAAAAGGGATCAATCTCATCTCATAGTGCTAGGGAAAGGAAGGAAGAGCTAATCTTTCGACGCTACGATTTCTCTGTCTCTTATGAAATTTCGAAAAGATCACTCCTAAAAGCAAGAGTGATCTTTTATACTATACGATTACGAGACCACCAGACGCGCCCCTGAGAATTGCGTCGTTATGCCTGCTCTGATCTTGACTTAAAGTAGATTCGGGAGTTGGTGCGCTCTTATCAGCTCTAACTTGGCTCCATATCAATCACTGAATTCCATTTCGATTTTTTTATTGCACGAGCTAGCCAGAAGGTAGCGTAAGCGTAGCTTGCTTCTAGAAGATTCTATAGTGATCCACTGGAATCGGCCTCGGGTGACGCTTCTCTGCTCGAATCATTCCTCCCTTGGTCGTTAAGGTGGGGTGAAAACTGCAACTAATGCTCTATCTCTGTCGTCGAATACGGGATACTCACTTTCAATGGTAGGATCAACCCTCGCATCCCCAGAGCCGAAGACTAGCCTGCCCTTCTTGCTTGCTTGCTTGGGGAGGGGTCCGGTATCAGCAAGACCAGCCCAATCGTCTAGGGGCGCCACAGTGAAATTAGTCGTATCTTTCCATCCTCCTATTTGTGGCTCCATCTGGAAAACTGGAGCTTCCATGGGTGCTTCAGGTAAACTAAGTCAACTGAAACTCCAACCGGCTGAAGAAGAAATCGCAATAAAGCGTTTATTCATTTTTTTCTATACTCGCTACGTAAACTCCACTACTCGCATTTAGTCTCGTATATATTCCTGCTGAGGAAGAGTCTCTAAGGCCGTTTATTATTATTAGCGTGAGAAGGCGGTTCAGGCGACTTTGAAAGAAACTCTCTCCGGTAGCGGGTTGTATCTCAGCTTCCGTTGAGATGAGAACAGCTTTTGCTCTCTTGCTTTCCAGCGCCCCTCACCCGCAAGCAGAGGCTCTCACTCCACTTTTCATAAAATGGAGAATGCTGTCTTTTGAGAAAGGAAGAAATTTTCTTTCTAAAGCAGCAGCACCCCGAGGGCTCGTTTCCAGCTCTGCTCTGTCTCACCACCCCTCCTCAAAAATGAAGGGAATGGACCGCAAGCAGAGCAAAGTGGTTTCTAAAACTTAAACAAGCTCGGCAGGGAACTTTCCGAGAGCAGGGCTTACAAAGAATTGGAAGGCTTTCAAAGTACCTTGGCCTATTGATCTTGACCAGCCTCGACTGGTTCCACAGCAAATGTAACTTGCCTGTAAACTATTCCCTCAGCTGACACGACATTGAGAAGAGAATTGCAAATATCTTCACTGGTTTTATAAAATTGAGTCCAGTCCTGGAAATGGTTCGCACAAGGAAGGAAAAGAAGGGGTTCACACCGATGTAAAGTAAAAGCAATTTCCTTAGACCCTTAGACTCAGAAATTGGATTGCATTTGCTGGCCTTTAACTGGCTTTACAAAACAGGCTTTTATCACAGCCTTGATCACAGGATGGGAAAAGTACCGGCCTGGACCCCAAAGAGATCACCATCGGGACCGGTACTGCTACTAGATTACCCCCTGTAAAGTAAACACTTTCAAACTAGCCAGCTGGATCTGCTGGCGAGGTCATGAGCAATTCCCAGATATAGATTTGCGCTTGAGTTCTCTTCAATTGGTTGGCCACTTCACTTCGTACTCGGGTCTTCTAGCCGGTTGTGTAGCGGGAAACGAACACTTGGGGCAGTAGGCAATCTGATCGGGAATGGTTCCTTCCCAGGTGGGGTATTGACATCTGGAAAGTGTAAGTGCAAAAAGAAGATGTTGTCTCTATATGGCCAATCCAACTATGCTAAGGCTACCTATTGATATCTCTCCTATGTGTTTACAATGCTTATACCCTTGGTCCCTTATCATATACATCATATGACCTTGGTTTCTATTGAAAATGTACTCTGCATGCCTGTTTCTAAAGATGTTAGCCTTGCTTTGCTGTCCGGTCAGTGAGCCCCCTTCCACTACGGTCTATGAATCTCCTGCAGCGCACTACGGGCCCCGACCTATCATAAACGACGGGATTTGACCAGGTAAACATAATGGCTAACGGTGGGATAAGAGTCGTTCTCAGGCTTGTTTCCGAGTAACATAAAGGCGCCTCAGGTATAACAGGGCAGTCAAGGTGTGCAGGTGGGCATAGAGGTTTTGTAGTCGTTACCGGTAGGAGTGAGTTACACTTCTCTAAGGTGGGTGGGCAACGAGTAACGAAATAAGATCCCCTGTCAAGTAGGTTTCATAATCGCTAACGTATAGTGTTTTTATTCGCTCAGTGAAGTAGAAAGCAACGGGATAATGGTTCGCATTGAATTCATTTAGTAGGTCGCCTTCTTGTTCAAGCCAGAAGGTCAGGTACAGAAGCTTATGTTCAGTGTTAAGAAAGGTGGGCGGTGGATGTGTGGGTAGTTAGTTCGAACTTTCCGCCTGCCAACAATAAATAAGTCAAAAAGATGTCCACCTCCTCCGCACGTATAAGAGAAAGGGGCTGGTACACAGTTGTTGTTCTAACGACTACAAGTATAGTCCAGCATTATAGGGAGGGGCGCGAAAGCACAAAAAGGAAGTGAAGTAGATTAGTGTTCCTTTGCCTGAGACTATATGTCTTGTTATGTTGGAGCCAAATCTGCATGGGGATGGGAGTCAAATCAATGTTAGGGGAAGGTAAAGTCAGTAGTAGATCGGGCCCTGGATGCAATTATCCTCGCGGTTCCCTGTAAATGTTCTACACTCTACTTGGCTCGCGACAAGACTTTGACGGGATGATGAAAGAAATGAAATCAAACCCGTGAAGAGCGGTCACCAAAGCGGAGAACACCCTTTATCAACCTGCGCGCTTAAGAAAAGGAAGCGCTTTATTAACATAAAGAAAGGTCTCCAAAGACGAAAAGATTGAGTTACAGCATCCGTGCGGTTGTGGGGTGCCCATGATAGGCAGGGCAAAACTTGACTCAACCTTCGAAGGGCTCGTACCTTCATGCCCTATCTGTGTCGACATCGACGCCGCGTCAAAGGGGAACTGGGGACCCCGATCAGTCTACGATCTAGCAGGGAACTATAGGAGCCGCACTCCTACCGGCAGAACAGCGATCTTCCTCCTTGATCTGACTTTGAGCGCCCCCCCTCTCTGACTGGTAATACACTCGGAATAAATCAGGTGAGGCGAGTTGGAGCCCTAGTGGGGCTTCTCTTCATTCCCCAATGTAGGATGATGTAGAACACCATAACAAACCTTTCTTCACAACGAGACTTTCCATAAAGTCTGATTTGATATTGTTTGTTGAAAGGCTTGGGCAGCGCCTTTATCAGTAAGGGGGCGGCGCGCCTTAGAAAGCGCGCAGTGCATAGTTGGCCTTTGAAGGTCCAACTATTACGCATCTCTGGTTGCCTCACCAAGGAGTACTACATGGGGATATACCTTGTGACTAAGTGGATAAGGATGATGTCACGGAAAGCTGGGTGGTTATCCACAGCGCTCTATTTGAAATGCTGTGCGGTGGCCCTCATGCGAGTACGGGAGGTCAGTTTGATAAAGACTGACCTCACTCCGGAATCCGATAGCCCTAACCAGAGGAGGGTTGCCTAGGTCTTTTAGGGGCATGTTGAAAGACTTTATTATATCCATCTAGTCCTTGCTTGGCTTTCCTAAATAGTGTAAGTCAAAAGTCAGTGCTTTGAATCGAACGTACGCTCGTTGAATAGAGGAAAACCGCAGGGTTCGAAGATTGCTCTCGTCCACGCCGGACTGCTCTAAGGCCTAATCAGGGATCAAGTCCATTCTCTCTGTACCGATAATAGCGTAAGCTTTTAGCTGGGAATTAGGCAGAAGTTCGGTTAGCTGGACCGAAATCACTTAACTAGAGGGGCATTGTTTATTTGTTTGCCCCTTGACTCTTTCTATTGAAAGACTCGAGAGTCGTTGGGTTCAGTCAGGGGAAAGCTTTCATAATCACTCTTAGTCTTAGCGACTTCACTCGTAGGTTCAACAAAAAGAGTACTTTTTATTCGTAAATAAGGAGTAGTTCTTCGTGTCGTGGTGGAAGCCATTCAATCGTCATCTGATAGAGGCTCTGTGAATCTGTGCCTTTGAACAGGAAAAGGGGAAAGAGAAAAGAGCTTTGCCAAAAGGGTACGTACGCGAGAGGCGCGAGCGAATGAATTCGATTCAATCCAAAGGGTAGGGATCTATAGGTAGAGAAGATATTCCGGGAAAATGAAACTACGTCCATGGAAGAGAAGAAAATGACAGAAATGACCCAGGAAGGGTAGGTGGGTGGGGAAGGCTAAGCAATCATCTCGTAGGGAATTTTCTAACAATCACCAACGGGCTTCCTTTCTATCAAGCCAACAGGTCCCATTTCTGACTAGCTCGCATATCCTGGTTCTCAAAATCCCCCGTCCGCGGACTCATTCGAGGCGGAGTCACTCGCTGAATAAACAGAGAATTGTTTGTTGTCAACGTCCGCACCTAAATCTGTTGATCCAGAAAGACCAAGGATAGAAGCTACTGCTCCCTTTGAACATAAGTATTAAAATTACACAATGGATGAGTTCTTCCATAGGGTAGGCCTCTAGCCAGATTCATAACATAATCGACGACGTACTGTCTTTTTCAGAAGCCGAGCCCCAAGCGGAGGCCGGGTCTGAAGGCAAGTCTGAATATGAATAAACCACTGAAGCATATGCCGACACAACAGACGTCGAGCCGATGGATCCAGCTTCTGGCGAACGAACCAAAGGATCCAGTTCCTGCCGAGCCAGTGGTCCTTGTTTTTCTTGAGGCAAGAGATCCCATTTCTCCTGGACCAACCACTTTAGGTTTTGGGCATACTAAGTATGAGTACGAGGTCGAATCTGATGAAGAAGCTGGTCCCGAGACCACGCAAACGCGGTTTTTGCATAAATAGGTGTTTCGACAAGTGCACGCTAGCAAACGGAATTAGACCTAAAGCAAAGCCCTGACGGAACTTCTTCCTCTAAACGACGATCGGTAAAGTGGATTAAAGAAAAAAGTGGGCTTTTAATCAATGGATCCAAATCCAGTTCTTTATGATGCCAATGAACGGGGTAGGAGCCGGCTACTGCCCACCCTACCCGGGTGGGTTGGGAATAAGAAGTGCCCACCCAGAATTGTTCCCACTAGGTATGGGTAGGACCTTGGCTTTTAAAGCAGTAAGAAATCCATGAAGGGGCGAGACTCGAAGACAACCCCAGGCCACTACTAATCATTCACCGGGGACTACCCGGCCCAGAAAGATTTGAACCCCTTTTGATCCGAAGTCAAACATTCTATCCACTGAACTATGGGCGCTGGAGGAATCGGTCGGATTCGAACCGACGAATAGAAGTTTTGCTCCGGCCTTAGCCACTTGGCTACGCCTTTTCATTAGACTTTTTTTGCTCTTTGTCGTTCGTGTATTCCCAGAACATCTCATCTATTCAAACAATAGGACCGGAAGGAATGAAGTGAATTTTCGCTTGACTTTAAACCTTTTTATTCTTATTGAGTTGTTGGTCACCAACTTTCTAATCTTGCTCAGTATGAAATGCGCTTATCTGGGATTCAGATGATCCGCAATTTTGTTTACCAAGTCTTTCTCAACAACACAACTTTTTCCCCCATCAATGTTTCATTGATTCATCAATGAAAGGTCACCACCACGGGTACTCTTTGACCTTTTGCCCTGGGTATCTTATCCCCTATGTACACCAAGAATCTAGGTTGATATTGTTCAATAATAGTGGAGAGAACCTTGACTTTTCTGGCTTCTAGGTCGTAGCCCGGTTCTATAGTTCCTCTTTTCAGACCCGCTTCTGGACTGGAAGCACAGAAAAAGACATAAACCCCTTTCGATTAGATTACCTCGAAGAGAATCTAGATAGTTCACTAACCTCTCGATCCCCATAGCAAATCCGATCGCTGGCAGATCAGCATCACCTATCTTTCTGTAAAGATTCTCAGAAGAGTACCTCTTTAATATGTCCTTTCCCTCTCCCTCGACCTATCTACCTATCTTAAGAGCGCATACTCTCCCTCGCTTTATATTAAAGGCGCATAAATGAGATTTATTCTGTTGCGCCCCTATCAATGTGAATGGAGAAATCCATTAAGGGCAAATGAAACGGAAAATCCTCTTAAGATGAAATAAACGTTGGTGCTCTCCCTTCTTTCTCGACCTCCCGAGATTGAATAAAGAAAAAGGCCGACCCGACCGGAAGTTGATGAAATGGGAAACGCGAAAAAGCCTTATTCCAAATTTGGAGGAAGTTTTTGGACTTAAAACAAATCCGGAGTAGAAGGATTCCTTTGCATGTCGGTACCAAAAACCGATGCCTTACCACTTGGCTATACTCAATATGTAGCCAAAGGGGGAAAGGAGAAGCAGCGAAGACATCTAATAGGCTTAGTAGGGCTCGAACCTACAATATCACCGTTATGAGCGGTACGTTTCAACCAATTAAACTATAAGCCCCCTTCTCTCTACTCGCACTTCCCCACCATAGTAAGTTGGGGTTGAGGAAGGGAAGATAATCTTAAAGAAATATAAAACCTTTCTACTTTTTAATACGTTTATATTAGCAGCTTCGGCATTTCACCCTTCCTTTCTGAGAATCCCTTCCTTAAGGAGGTGTCTTATATACGTATTAAAAAGTAGAAAGGCACTTCCCCGCCTCAATGGTTGAATTGATAAATCAATGTGGCCGGGGAAATCCATGCCTTTTCTTTATTTTTGTTTCCCGATGCAGCTAGCCGCTAGGTAGATCTTTAGATCTCAAATAGATCGGCTTATCTATTACGTAATAACTACCGAAAAAAAGGGTTGCTTAGTATTAGTAGATGTAGATTGGGAATAATCCTCGGATCAGAATCCTCTTGATGCAGGCCCTCGGGAGATTCTATAATCTTAGTTTTCAACTTTCCATTCTATTATGTACGTATTTAATACTGAACTTTAGAAACAGCCTTCATTTATTTATAAATTCAACATAGAAATGCGCGGGGGGCATTGAACCTAAAGGATCCGGTAAACGGGGGTGCAGAACTCTGAAGGGTTTCGCCGGCCAAAGCTTTTACAAGTGGTTTTATGCGAGTGAAGAAGTATGAAAGCCTTTTTCCAACCTATCTATCCATCTATCAAAGTGCCATAGGAAAACAGATACGATCCAGTCTTTATCCCTTCCCCCTTAAGAGTGCTCTCTATCTCCCCGATTTCATGAAACCACCTTCTCCGCAAGCAAGTTCAGACCGCTATCTATATATATATTTCGATACGATCCAGTCTTTATCCCAACCCCGGCGCATTAATCCATCGAATTTACCCTGTTGAGCGCATTAACTACTTTACCCCAACCCTAACAGCGAAACCCGGGAGTGAACCGCTTTTATCCTTCTGGGTCCGCTGGTTCGACATCCGATGAGTGGAGAGAGGTGGATCCTTGGAAAAGGTGGAGACTGGCGAGCACCAAGCAAGAAAGCTTGAAATAAGCTGTGAGCGACCGGCGGGGATCTCTATCTATAAGGTAACAGCGAAGGATGGTGGTAAGTGTGAGAGGTGTGCCCGTGGGAAGAGGGACAGAGGGAGATGGGATAAGGAGATCCCGTGGGATTGGATCGTGTTCGTATTCGCGTTGGTGTAATGGAAAAGTAGTGTTCACTGCCAAGGACTGAAGGGTAATGGCTTTCCTCCCGAGCTCTGAAGCGGTGATAAAGTAATGACTAGGTGTAAGGAGTGGGATCGCTTCGGGGCTTTCTTTATCTTATGGAACGAAGTAAGACCTTTGGGTGGATGGAGAAAGGATGGAGCGGGAGAAGCGAGAAACGCTGAGGAGTTGGGATTAGTGCAATCAATCATAAGTGTGCCCCCTTCAGGTTCATGCGGTTATAGCCTAGAGGGTGATAGCAGCATAGGTGTGCCAAAGGACGGAAGGATAATTGCTCTCTTACTGAGCCGTCTTCGTGTGAAAGAAAGTTTCATGGTGTTTTTAGGATCCTTCTGCCCGACCTATCGATCAATAGGCCGAGTGCACCTTAAGAGCGCATAACCGTATCTTCTTTATATAGTGAAAACCTTAAGAAAAAAAAAGAGTTCCCGTTTCAACCGAGTCGAGTCCGATAGAAGAGCGGAGTAGATTCAAAAAGGAAGAAATAAGATGAATAAGCTCTCCCTATTCAACAAAAAGGTGACTTGAATTGATCAATTGGCCCAGCTCCTGCGCCCCTAACAGTAAGGGGGCCTGACGGAAATTCCACTCTGACGGAATGGAATCTAAGTCACTCCAACAAGCAAACAAGCAACGGACGAGCGCGCTAGCGCGAAAGCCAGCCGTAAGGCGTTAGCAACGCGCATGCATCCGTTTTCTTGCTGAGCGCGAAAGCCGTAAGGCGTTAGCCCTTTATTGCCGTAATGCGTTTTCTTGCTTCTTCGGCCCCCCTCGATAGCATCTCTTTAGAAAGGCCTACTAAAAGGCCGCTACAAGGGCTTTTATCGCATCAGGGTTGGTTGTGTTTATAACGGAGAAAGGGAAGATGAGGTTTGGATTCGGGTGTTTGGTTTACCTTTTAATCTGTGGAGTACTTCTGTTTTCAAGGAAATCGGCAATGTCAGTGGGGGTTTTTTTAGAGTTGATGATGGCATTCATGGCTAATGTCGAGTGGGTCCGTATTTTGGTTAATCGAAGGGGTAGATTTCCTGAGGAAGTGTGCATCGTAGTAGATGGTGTTTCGTAGAAACTTGTCTTGTGGGTGGAGGAGAAGACCAGAGTTAGGGCTGCATCATCGAATCCTGGAGTCGCAGGAGCAAGAGGTCGATCAAATCGTCTTGAGGTTGAAGACGTACACGTCAGCAAACAATTTGAGGACGTGGCACATGGACTTGACATCCATATGGGAAGTGGTGGAATGACCACGTTGGTAGTGGGACCCAGCTCAAACCATTTAATAGATTAGATTATCTATTTCGAATTAAAAGGGTTGTGGAGACGTGCGCAAGACGTAAATAGAGGTCGACAGGTGTCTTTCCATAATTTACGCAGTCATGATTTCAATACTGCTGTCGGAGGAGAGATAATTAATGCTGTGATTAGAAAGCCTAATTGGGTTTCGAATCCAAACACGTTACCCATACCGGGTGGGTGGCCTGTGTACCAGAAGGGAGGTTCCGATCCAGCAAGAAAACGCATACTTAGAGTTTAGAGTAAAGGCTATAATGGTAATGTAATAAACTGAAACTACAACAACAACTACTAAATAGCTAACTAATAACTAATATTAAATAGCCAAGAAAGACGGCTTTCGCCCTTTACGTAATGCCGCCGTTGCTTGTTGGGTTACTCTTTTCATTTGTTTGATTCCACTTTGCACAGGAGCGCCCAGTTCTGAGTCCCACCTTCCAGCTTCGAAGAAAGAAGTTCTAGTCCGCCTTGCCCCGAAAGACAAGGTTCCAAATTCCCATTCTTCCCTATTACGGCTTTGCCCGTCCGTACGTTTGAAGAGGCTTAGGGTTGGTTCTTCCCTTATTATTTTTTATAGTTAGGTTTGTCGTAGTTAAACCCAGAAGGACGAAGCGAGGTTTTATTCTCCCTTTGTGTTCCATAAGAAACCTGAACTTGTAGCTCCGTCAGCCGCACTTGTTGCTCCATCAACTGTGCTGTCAGAAACAGGAACTGTCCTCTATCCTCTCTATTTCTAGCCATTGTGGGTCGGGCTGCCCCTGAAATTAACAGATTTAGGGGAGGAGAACAACTTCATTACTGGTGGTGGTATCTTCACGAGGGATTGGAAAAGCGATTTATCTAACCAGAACTTTAGGGGTTCCGTAGAGAGGAGATAGAAAATAAGTCTTTTAAAGAGCCCTCCTGTGACATGAGGGGCAGTGGAAGCGAAGTAGAGGAGACCGGCAACTACTTAGCTGTCAACGACGTCCGCTTTCTTACAAATCTTTATGCGGGTACACCTTCGAAACATGAGACTAAAGACCTTTCTTGAGGCGCTTTAAGAAAAGAAGCCGAGCTTGGTTCTCGCGAACATATATGCACCTTCTTTGAAACAGGAGTCCGGGCTGTGCCTCATCCTGATTCTTCCAAAAATCAAAGATTGATGAACGAAACGAAGCTGTGCTTTTTCCATCCCTGCATCGACCGACTGAAAGGGAGAGGGCTTCTCGCCCGATCCGAATAATCATATATAGTATACTACCTTTCTTAACCTTAACCCTAAGCACAATAAAGTAGCCTCAATGCAGCACTATAACTAAGACTAATACTTGTTGACCTCCCTTCAACTACCGGAACATAAGCAGTTTTCTCCACCCTTTGGGGGTCAGGTATGTAAGAGCGGCTCAATCCAGAGAGGTAGGGCCCGGCCGGCAATGTACGGAACGCGGGCATACCAGGTAAACCACCTTCTTTCTTGGCATCCCATTTAGTGCTAAAGTCTTCTCTCTTGAAGCTTTTTTCTTTCCCTCTCCTTATGGTCGAGCAAGTAAACTCCCTATGGTCGAGCTTGTTCTCACATCCTGTAAGCAATATTATTTTTCAACCATTGGAGTGTGACGGCTGCGCCTTACTCCTTTCATTCAAATAGCGATTCCAAACCTCGTTTCATAAAGGCATTCCGGGTTGACTGATTACATACGACCAGTGTCCGAAGCTGCTGCTACCGAGGCACATGTTTTCTGAGGAGGAAGCCTATTCTTCTACCAATTCACCCGTACGCAATAATCTTTTAGAATAGAATTGAAAATGGAATCTATGTATAAAAAGAGATGGCAATAGCATTATTAGAATAATATGGGTAAGAAAGATTAAGGGTTTGCTGGCGTGGGAAGAGAGTAAACAAAGTCAGGTTGAGAAAGTACACCTGCCCCCCTTACTCCATAGGGCCGAGACCTTAAATAAAAATAGAAGCTGTTGAGAATGCAGGGCTTGGAAGCCAGGGAAGTGAAACTTCTTATATTTATTATATCTTTATTCGCGCTCTTTTCGTGGAATGCTCGACTTTAACGTCCCTTTTGGACTCGTTTCGAAGCCTTCATTTTCAGTTGGTACAGATCCAGGCGACCTAGTTGACTCATCAATAGTTGCTGTTTCAGCTTTTACCTCTTCTTGTGCCCTTTGGGCTGTCATCGGGATGATATAAACCTCCTAGTCTTCTTAACTTAATGTGGCAAAGCCAGACGCCTCTTCATAAGGTAACCGATTCTACGGCCGTTCTCTAAGAGAAAGATTTTTTCATACTTCGTACGCATCTTTCAGACTTGCGGGGGCAGCTTTCTCTATAGATCTTTTGTCGTAGAATGAATGTAATGTAGCTGTCCCACTTCCTTGAACAGGCTGGCTTACGGGCTTGGACCGGTATCTCTAGCAGCAGGGCGAGGATGTGAGAACAAGCTCGACCAACGGGAGAGGTGAGAGTAGTAATTTCTTCTTGAAACACCTTACTTAAACCGCATTTTCCTTTCCTAAAGTGCCCTATTTTTCTGCAAACAGGGGAAGAAGCCATGATCCCAGCTACAACTTCAATTGGGCCCATAAGGGACTCTAGGCTCGAAGTGCAGCTACCTTACTTTACTGGTCCCAGACCACCGCTTGCTCCGATCAACATCAGGACGACGGACTGAGTGCCAACTGCTGATCACGAACTCCATACCTACCAAAAGGCAAGGGAGAAAAAGAACCAACTTCGACGGATGAGCTAGGCCAGGCTTTCGTACCATTTTAAATTGATCCACGAACTTAGGGACCTTTCTATGAGCCCGAGGATCTACTCTATATAATTATTCCGGTTGCTCTGACATTCGGGAGTGAGGTTGAATCACTAACTTCGGGACTGAAGTCCCCCCTTTAAGCTACCCAAATCAAATAAGTCAGTCTCAAGATTTCGTTCTGCTGTGACGAGTGCATAATCCGATCAGTCTATCTATATACGACATTCTCCCACTCCCGAGTCCTATTCCGATCGATACCCATTTCGGCACTTTGCCGTTGTTCTTTCGTCTAATGATTCTCCATCCGCAACAAACAGAACAAAATCGTACTATGGCTAATTGTCTTCTATGCATGGCGACTATTTAAGTAGAGCAATTATAGACGAAGAAATGTTGGTTGTAAGAGAACTCGATCGGACGAATAGCTATTTAAAACTCTCAGTTCTCGAAGAGGAATTGACACAAACATAGAAAAAGGGAATGGGCGAGAGGTACAACAGGGGTTCAGGCGGAACGGCCAACGACTGCGGTTTCATGTTGGTTTATTAGAGCTCTGATCTTCCTTTGCATTTCAATCCCGCTCTCCGACCTGTAATTAGACTAAACGGTTGACATCCCGGTCGGGACTCGGTCAGCTTAGTCAGTTCAATTCCAGGTCTCTATCGTTTGTATCCGTCTCTCTCGGACTAGGGAACGGAATAGCCAATTGTCACTTTCGAACAAGAACATCTTCGCTAGTGGAATGCTTGACACATGTGGTTCGGTGGATGTATCTTGGGTTGAGTTGAGTAGATTTCCCCGTCTCGATGTCAGATAATAAAGTCTCAGTCCAGCAAACACAAAAGGTTGCTGCTTCCTGGTATCTATAAATTGAATTCCTTTTCCCGGGTGCGACCCATCCGTCAGAGTCGGCATCAATACCCGAAACTAGCCCTTAGCGCAAGCACTAAGCAAGTCAACTACCTTTTCAACAACTTTAATTATATGTTATGTGAATTTCTCTAAAAGTAGAGGGTGGGCAAGTTGTTTGCCAGCTCATCAAGCTTCCAAGATCTAGCCGCCGGCCACTTCCACCTGTTATCTTCAATAATTGTGTTGACTTTGGCATAGACCGGAATAGCTGCATCATAACAGATTCTACTACCATACTTCTGAACAATGGGACCGAAAGGATGCCTGTTGTCGAACCAAAGGAAAGTACCCTCCCCATTACCCACTTTGGACCGGATGAAAGGTCTCACAGTGTCCCTCAAGTTAAGCAATTTCCTCCAATTCCAGGAACAGTCATTGGGAACGGAGATGCCCCACACACTCCTACCTTTCAAGAAGTCACTATTAATCCAGGAAGTCCAGATGGTATGTGAGTTAGAGGCAATGTTCCACAAATGTCTGGTAATAGCCGCCTTATTCCAATCATGAACTCTCTTGAGGCCAAGCCCTCCTTCCTCTCTCGGGAGGCAGACCACGTCCCAAGCCACCTTGGCAGCCTTAGAGATCCCAACTGCACCATGCCAGAGGAAAGATCTGAGGATCTGGTCAATAACCTTGCACACTTCCTTCGGCAAAATGAAAATGCTACTCCAGTAGACCTGAATACTGAACAACACTGATCTGATGAGCTGAAGTCTACCCGCATAGGAAAGCCGTTTGCTAGTCCAAGATTCAACCCTGTTGGTAATCTTATCAATGAGAGGCCTACAGTCTCTGGCTGTGAGTCTAGTGGAAATAAGGGGCACTCCAAGATACTTGATGGGCAAGGTCCCTTCTTTGAAGCCAAAAAGGTTCTCAACATTGTGCTTAGTATCTTCATCCATCCCAGCACTGAAAAATTGGCTTTTGTCAGGATTTGCCATCAACCCTGAGAGAGCAGAAAAGGAATCAAAACTTTTTTTAATGACAGAGGCTGATTGGAGATCTCCTTGGCAGAATAACAGGAGATCATCAGCAAAACAAAGGTGAGTCAAATCCAGCTTAGCACATCTCGGGTGGTGAGAGAACCTTCCATTACTAGAAGCTTTGGCAAGGATCCTGGAAAAGACTTCCATAGCAAGAACAAACAGATAGGGGGAAAGTGGATCCTCTTGTCTCAGCCCCTTCCCTCCGGAGAAAGAGCCCTCAAGCCCCCCATTGATGGAGACCGAGAACTTGGGGGTGGTGATACAAGCCGCAATGCACTCAATCAGATGGGCAGGAAGGTCAACAGCTTTCAAAATCCCCAGAATGAAATCCCAATGCACTGAGTCGTAGGCTTTCTTCAAATCCATTTTGATGGCACACCGAGGCTTCCCTGTCTTCCTGTGGTAGTTTATAAGGACTGAGCCAAAAGGACATTATCTTTAATCTCCCTCCCTTCAACAAAAGCAGACTGGGTGGGGCTAATGATCTTGGGAAGCAAGCCTTTGATCCTATTAGCAATCAACTGGGTAATACACTTATAGATCGTATTGCAGCAGGAAATAGGCCGAAAATCTCCCATGACTGTAGGATTAGGCACCAAAACCATGATAGTGGAGTTAACTTCCCTTAGAAGCTTGCCTGAAGCAAAGAAAGACTTTATGGCTTCTATCACATCCTGACTCACAATCTCCCAAGCACTTTTTAAGAAGTGGGCAGAATACCCATCAGGGCCCGGGGCCTTGTTACTGTTAAGGGAGAACATAGTTATTTTCATTTCCTCTGCTTCCACGGGAAGGGACAAAAGGCATCTGTCCTCCTGGGAAAAGGTTAAATAAAAAATCCCTCTAATCTCTGCCACCAACTCTCTTTCCAAAGTAGGGTCACCACCAAAAAGATGCTGGAAAAAGGAGACAGCCTCTTGACTAACAGCTTTATGGTCTTCCAACTTCTCCCCCTCGGCATTGTAAACACTCAACAATCTGTTCTTGGACTGCCTAGCTCTCACCACCTTGTGAAAAAACCCCGTGTTACTATCCCCCAGCTTAAGTCACTGAATTCTGGACTTCTGTTTGAGGTAGGCCTCTTCCATAAGAGTGAAATGAGTAAAAACTTTCAAACTCTCTTTTTCTGCATTAGCTAGGTCAGAGTTGGAAGGATCCTGCAAGTGGAGTAACTGCAATCTAGTAAGGTCCTCTCTAGCTTGGGCAACCTTAGAGTTGATGCTAAATAGTGTTTGGAATTAAAGATCTTCAATTCAGCCTTGAGACCTTTCAGCTTGGTGCACAGCCTGAACATAGGAGTACCCTCCACTGGAGTACTCCAAACTTGCTCAACCAAAGGGGCAAACTCCCACTTCTCTACTAAGGGGAGGTCCAGAAATTAAATAATTTGAAAGGCTTCTTCCCTGTGACCAACTTCTGCCTGATGGTAACTATCCCCGGGGTATGATCAGAAAGACCTGGCCCTGTGAAGTCTGCTTCAGAGTTCGGGAAGGTAGCAAGCCAACTGTCATTAACCAACACTCAGTCAAGCTTCCTGGCAATAATCTGCTCACTATCTCTGCGGTTGGACCAAGTGTAGAGCGGGCCCTTAAAAGGGAGGTCAAACAGATCTATATCTAACAAGCATTGGTGGAGGTCAGTATTATGGCTTCTCCCACTCCCACCCATCTTTTCCTCATGGAATCTAGAAGAATTAAAATCTCCCAGAACAATCCAGGCTTGGTCAATCACTACACTGCTCATTCTCTTCAAATCAGCCCACAAAGCCTTCCTCAGATTCACTTTATTCGAACCATAACAAACGGACGCCCTGAAATCCCCTTTCTGATTGATGAAGCTGCAAAACACATGGATAATCTGATCACTTCTGTACATAGGGGTCACTTTTAGAATCAACGGATCCCAACCAACCCAAATTCTGCCCAACAATGCATGGTCATAATTCTCAAAAACCTCCCAATCCCAAAAAACCTTCCTGCTAATCATGTCTTTATTGATGGATCTTGTGCGGGTTAAGAGTCAAAATTCGTGGTAAACCTGTGGGGTAGGCGCCTCTTGGCCTCTCGCAGAAAAGCTCGTTGCACTCCACCTCTCAATCAGTCCCTGAAATAGAATAGAGAAAAATCATACGTAGAAGCGACCCGACCTCTTTCCTTTGCCCTTTCGTGCTCGGCTCCCTCACGGAACATTCGCTCATTCCCTTGATCCGTCTACCACACAAACACAGTCGGAATGGACGCACCAGTCAATGAATTTGAAAAGTAAATAGATTGTTCCGATCGAGATAAATTTATTAGGATCTGTGCGACCAACAAATATCACGGTATTCTCCTCCAGGTCACACAATGGAATAGCAGTCAAACTACGTAATTTGGTATCGTATATAATCTAAACCATCAAATCCAGTTATTGCTGCCTGCCGCGAGAGACACAAGGTCGAAGAAAGGCTTTCGCATCCAAAGCCAATTCCGGAATACAAGACCAAAAGTCGAGCTGTTGTACCGGTTTAAAAGTCAGAATGAAAAGTGGTTGAGCCTGCTAGGAAGAGACATTATGACTCAAGTGTTTTTATCCTTAGGACAGCTTGGGAAAGCTGGGTTCGTGATCTGTCTGTCCTTCGTATAATGGTTTTTGCAACAAGTCAATAAAATCGTATATAATAATAAGTGGTCGATCTCTGTGTCTTTGTCCCTTCACGCCTGGTTCACTATTTCCGTCTGCTATGTATGGCGGTAACGAAAAATATCCGAAAGGAGAGGAAACTGACCGGGGTTTCTTTTTCGTACTGGAGTTATAACATTTTAATTTCTCTGACATTTCTCAAGTCTTCCCTATGATCGACCTATTCGAGTTCATCGCTGATGTTTTTTCTCTCTCTAACGAGGCCGCAGGCGCCAGCACCGGCTGAAGTTGCCCACCCCGCTCCCGCTCAAAACGAGCGTGCGGCACTGCAAAGGGACATTCACACTTTGATTCGGGAGCAACTTCAAGATTGTGCAAAGGGGAAAGGGGGGCTCGTGCACTCGCCGGAAATGATGGAACTATACTCCAGTAGCGCGAAGGCAATAATGTCTTACGATCTTGAAATCTCCGCGGAGACGTCGGCAGCCGACCTCCGCGAATGGGTGGATAAAATAAGGGGGGACCCGGAACTCCTCAAGCCACTCATAAAGGAATGGGCGTAGTCTGTCTGCTCTTTCATAAAAGAGCCGTTATTCCCGGCATAGAAGTCTCTCGCGCGGGCGAAGGAGATGCATTTCTGGTTTCTGGTACTGGACAAGCTCTTAGGGAATAATATCTTTCTTATTTATGCCTTTTTTTCCCATGACGACTAGGAACGGGCAAATAAAAAATTTCACTTTGAATTTCGGACCTCAACATCCTGCTGCTCATGGTGTTTTACGATTAGTATTGGAAATGAACGGAGAAGTGGTGGAACGTGCGGAACCACATATTGGATTACTCCATAGAGGGACTGAGAAATTAATAGAGTACAAAACTTATCTTCAAGCTTTACCTTATTCTGATCGTTCAGAGGGCGATCGCGGAGTCACTGAATGAAGTCCTCCGTTTCTTTCGGAGGTGCTGACCCGCAGCGAGGCAGAGATGACTAAGTGACATATGGAATATGGCGACGACAACAGCATGTCGTAGAAGGAGATAACAGGTGGAGCCAACGACCCACTAAGACTAACGTATCTACAACTACATCCCCGAGCAGCAGTCAAACGGGGGCGTGAATGCAAGATGCCAGCGGAATGATCGGCCGGACAGAGGCTAGGGCTGCTTCCTTCCCACCGCGTCCTTCCTTGTGTGTCGGAGATACAAAGCGAGTGCACCGGAAAAGAGCGGGAACTGGGTCGATCTATTCTATGGCGAAGCATCCGAAGCATAACTGCACACTCACACGATCTTTGCCGAGAGATAGGAGCATTCGGTGGAACCGGTGAACTACACTTGCTTCTGGATAGATGTGTGGGACAGAGGGCTCGTGGTACCTTCTGCCCACCCTTCCTCCTCCGCTTTGATAACCGTGTGAACGGAGAGTGGGCAGAAGGGAAGGAGGTCCTCATACGGAGTCGCACACTTACTTGAGCAGTGCGGGAGACTGGGGAATGGGTCGAGTAAACTCCCCCTGGGCCGGAAAAATAACAGACGAAGTCAGCCTTTGATTTGATTGGTATTGATTTTTTCTTAGTGATTGGAAAGGAGGGCGTCTGGGTATGTTATAGAAAGGGAAGGCAGAGGTAGTACTTCGAATGGCGAAGAGAGGCGGCTCGGCAGGGAAGGAATGGGAAATCGTCAAGGATGACTTCTTTGTTGGCGAAACGAAGGGGGGGGGACCACGCCAGTGATTCTCTGAGCCGGTCTGGATTTCCAACGCCTCGGGAAACTGGTCGAGATAGATGACCCCTTTTCCCCTCTTCCTTACCGGGAGGGCAATCTTCTCTTATGGCCTTCACCTCCCGCCCGGCCCGGAAATAGAACCCAGCCCCCCCCCTTCTGATCCATTCATTTCTGCAAGCAGGGGGGATCCAGAGCTAAGCCCCCCTCCTATTCGAGGCCGGGTGGCCTCGCCCCACAAGCACCCAACCTTCCTTTTGCTCTTCCTTCGGTTTGGCTCCACGAACGCGCCACCTAGGAGCCCTACTAATATTAAAAAGGCGCTACTTCAATTCCAGCGCAAGCCCCCTTGACTATAAGCAAAGTACCAAAGGTGCGCTCCGCCCAGCAAGAAAACGCATTACGGGAACCTTACGGGAATCAAGGGCTTATATATCACTCTAAAAACAAGCGCAAGCGCGCTAGCAAGAAAACGCACACTTTTGAAACTACAACTACTACAAGGCGCTAACGCCTTACGGCTTTCGCGCTCAGCAAGAAAACGGATGCGCGTTGCTAACGCCTTACGGCTGGCTTTCGCGCTAGCGCGCTCGTCCGTTGCTTGTTTGCTTGTTCCGTTGCTTGTTGGGTTTGCGACTGAAGGAAGTAGGGCTCCTATTGAAACGCTTTCCCTCCCTCAAAAGGCGGACCAGCTTTCAATACTAGTTGTTACGTTACGCTGCCATTTTTCCAATAGAATTGAATAGCATGGCCTGGGGCTAAGGTAACTCAAGTGGGAGAGCCGTGTTATGGGTGACCTTATTGCACGGTTCAGAGAGCACTTGTGTATGTGATGCAAGTGAACGTGTACAAAAAAGCCGTCGTAAAGTTTCGTTGTTCGTTCCGTCGTCGACCCTATCTATGTTTCTACGATGGCCCAAGAACACGCTCATTCTTCAGCCGTAGAGAGACTTTTGAATTGCGAGGTACCATTACGAGCTCAATATATACGAGTGTCATTCCGTGAAATAACTCGAATTTCAAATCATTCACTTGCTTCAACTACTCATGCTATGGATGTGGGAGCATCAACTCCGTCCCTGTGGGCTTCTGAGGAGCGGGAGAAATTGTTGGAATTCCATGAAAGAGTCCCGGGAGCCAGGATGCATGCCAGTTTCATACGACCAGGTGGAGTGGCACAAGATCTGCCTCTTGGCTTATGTCGAGATATTGATTCCTCCACACAACAATTTGCTTCTCGTATCGACGAATCAGAAGAGATGTCAACCGGCAACCGTATCTGGAAACAACGATTAGTGGATATTG